CTAATTTTGAATAGTCAAATAATTCCCAACGATTAGGTCTAAATTCTTGAATGTGAATTTTGAAAATTTGTTCACGTTCTTGTTTTTGCGGTAAATCTAAGAAAAAAATTTCGTCAAACCGGCCTTTTCGGATAATTTCTAAAGGCAAAAGATCTACATTGTTAGCTGTTGCAACGACAAAAACGGGTTTTGTTTTTTCTGATAACCAACTTATAAACGTTGCTAATATACGGTTGCTGGTTCCACTATCCCCTTTACTATCATTACTATTAAAAGCTTTATCCATTTCATCAATCCATAAAATACAAGGGGATATGGTTTCTGTTAAATCAATCATTTGTCGAAGACGAGATTCTGATTCACCAACAATACCTCCAAAAAGTTTTCCGACATCTAATTTTAATAATGGTAATTGCCATTCTGTTGCAATGGCTTTGGCAGTTAAAGATTTTCCAGTTCCTTGAATTCCAACAAGTAATAAACCCCGTGGAGTTGGTAATCCATAATTTGATGCTTGAATACCAAACGATGTTTTTCGTTTTTTTAGCCATTCTTTTAAATTATCAACCCCCCCAATTTTAGAAATTGTTTCATTTACTGACCAATATTCTAAAATTTCTGTTTGACTGATAATTTGTTTTTTCTCATTTAATAGGAGTTGGATACTATTGCCATCAATTGTTTTATATGTAGCAATAATTTTTGATAAAACACGTCTAATACGCTCAAGAGATAAACCTTGACAAGCTCTTGTTAAACTTTCTAAAATTTGTTGGTCAATTTCAATATTTAAAGATTCAATTAACCGCCTTAATTCTTGGTTAATTTCACTTTCAACAGGTAAATGAAATTTTAAAACTGTGATTAAATCATATAGTTCTTTCGGAATATTTAATTCTGATCCAATAATAATAATTGTTTTTGGTTGAAGTTTTAAAAGTCTACTTATATTTTTTAACTTTCTTGAAATAGATACATCTGTTAAAAACCTATTAAAATCTTTCAACAAAAATAGGGCAGGTGTTTCCGCTGTTAAACGCTCGATAAGTTCCAGTGCTTGTAATGGATTTCGTTTGGCAAACCCTTCATTATTTGGATTATTAGTATATCCATCAACAAAATCCCAACTATAAATACTTCTATTTAAATTTGTCTTAACATATTTACGAATAATGTATTCAAGTCGATCTTCTTCAATCGTATTAATATAAATTATTGGATATCTAGCTTTTAATAAAAGCGTTAATTCTTCAGTAAATTTCATAAAATAATTCTATCAAAATCCTATTTAGTAAATTATTATTATATTAACTTTACATAAAAAATTATTTATTATTAGAGTAAACAAAAGTGATTAACTCTAATAATTAATTTAATTAGCTTGCAAGTGCTAATTTTTTCCGTCCTTTTCTTCTACGGTTTCTTATAATTTTTCTTCCTTGAGCTGTTGCCATACGGGCACGGAAGCCTGAAACTTTTAAAATAGAAGAACGAGTCTTATTTGATAGAGTACGTTTTGTCATAATAAAATTATTTTTTGAGTAAAAATGAATTTAACGTTTATAAAATAAATGAATGTAAAAAGTCACGAATTAATAAGTGTCTTATAGTTACATATCGATTTTGAAATAAATTATATGCTTCTTCTTTAAATTCAAATAATGGATTTCGTTGCCCATAGCTTCTCCACCCAACAGCATCACGTAGTAATGCAATTTTTTGCAAGTGTTCTTTCCAAGCAATATCTGTATAATAAAGAACAATTGTTTGTTCAAACGATCTAATTAAACCAGTTTGGCATATCTCGAATTCTAGAACTTTTGCTTCATAAGATAGCCAAAATTCTTGGAATAAGTAAGTTTTTAATTCAAATAAATCTATTGTATTTAAACTATAGTTTAAACTAAGTAATTTTGTTTTAAACAATTCTTCAATTAAAGAAGAATTTTTATTAAATTTAGAATCTTTTAATAAGATTAGAATATCTTTAATAACTTGTTCGCCGTAAGCTAAAATTGTCTCCCGAAGAGAGCGGCTTTCTAAAAGTTTTCTTCGTTCATAATAAACAATATTACGTTGTTTATTTAATATATCATCGTAATCAAATAAATATTTTCTTCCATCATAGTCTCTTTCTTCGACGCGTTTCTGAGCAGCATCTAAACTTTTAGTTAATAGATTTGATTCTAATGGTAGATCATCTAAAAGTTGATTTTGCATAAAATTTTGAAGTTTTGAACTTCCAAAATTCCTAAACAAAGAATCTTCCAAACTTAAAAAGAATCTAGAGGTACCTGGGTCACCTTGACGGCCACATCTACCCCGTAATTGATTATCTATTCGACGGGAATTATTTCTCTCTGTTCCAATAATATAAAGACCACCTAAATTTTTAACAATTTTATTGTTAAGAGTCTGACTTTTTTTCTCAAATTTAGCTAATTCATTTAGTAAAAATTTAATCGAACATTGGTATGGGATTTTAGGTATTCGAATCTGATCAATTTCATTTAGGAATTTTAAAATTTCTGTTGATGGTAATCTTAAAAAGTTTTCGTCATTAATTAATGAATTTAAAACACTTAAAAATTGTTGTGAAGTATAGTTATTATCCTTTGATAAAGGAAAAATATTATTTGACCTTATAAACTTACTTTGGCTTTTATACGAAACTAAAATATTATAAAGTTGTTTTCGAGTTTTAAATGTTATATTTCCACCTAAAATAATATCTGTTCCCCGACCTGCCATATTTGTTGCAATTGTAATACTTCCAATTTCTCCAGCTTGAGCAACAATTTCTGATTCTCGTTTTACATTTTCTGGTTTTGCATTCAATAATTGGTATGGTAGTTTATATTCTTTTAATAAATCTGCTAACATTTCCGAATTCTCAACCGTTGTTGTTCCAATTAAAATAGGTTGGTTTGTTTCTGCAATGGATTTACATTCTCTTGCAATAGCAGTCCATTTTGTTAAACTATCTTTATAAACAAAATCAGATAAATCTCGACGAAGATTTGGTCGAGCTGTCGGAATTTCTTCCACAGACAAGTTATAAATTTTTTCAAACTCTACTTCAGAAGTTTTAGCTGTTCCTGTCATACCTGATAGTTTAGGGTACAATAAGAAGAAATTTTGGTACGTTATTGAAGCAGCTGTCTCTGTATTTTGCCTAATAGGGACACTTTCTTTTGCTTCAACAGCTTGATGTAGACCATCATTCCATCTTCTATCTGGCATAATTCGACCTGTGAATTCATCTACAATAATGATTTGATTATTTTGAACGATATAATGTACATTTCGGAAAAATAAAGCAGTTGCCTTAATAGCACTCAGTATATACGGAATCCAAGGATCATTAGGATTATATAGATCCTCAACTAGCAAAATTTTTTCAATTTGCGCTGTACCTTGTTCAGTTAAAATAATATTTCTATTTTTTTCATCTACTTTAAAATGAACATTAACCTCTAAATATTCTGCAACTTCTGCTGCAACAATATATTTGTCAATACAAGTTTCAACAGCTTGGGAAATAATCAGTGGAACCTGTGCTTCATCAATAAAAATTGAATCAACCTCATCAACAATACAATAATTAAATGGGGGTAAAACAACTTGAGTCAAATTAGACGCCATATTATCACGAAGATAATCAAATGCTAATTCATTATTTGTCACATAAGTAATATCAGCTTTATAATTTTGTTGCCGTTCCGAAAAAGACATCTCTTCATGAATTAAACCAGTGTCTAATCCTAAAAATCGGTAGATTTGTCCCATTGAAATTTGATCACGGCTTGCTAAATAATCATTTACAGTAACAATATGAACACCTTTGTTTGTTAAAGCATTCAAATAAGCTGGTAAAGTCGCTACTAACGTTTTACCTTCTCCAGTTCGCATTTCACTAATTTTCCCACTATTTAGAACTAAGCCTCCAATTAATTGAACATCAAAATGCCTTAATCCTAAAGTCCGTAAACTTGATTCCCTTGTAATTGCAAAAGATGTTGCAATTAAAGAATTTAAATTTTGTTCTTCTTGATATTGTTTTTTTAATTTAAAAGTTTGATTTCTTAGTTCTGTATCAGGTAATGTTTTTAAATTACTTTCAAGTGCATTAATTTGGTTAATTAATGTTTGATATTGGGTTATGACTGAATTTTTAATAAATGGATTTTTTAACATTTTAAAAAGTTTATAAAATTCTACGATGAAACAATATTTATGCGTTTATGTTGCCCATCTTTATAATCAAATTTAACAGTCCCATCAGTTAATGCAAATAAAGTAAAATCTTTTCCAGACCCAACATTAGAACCAGGTTTAAATTTCATTCCTCTTTGACGTACTAAAATATTACCTGCTTTTACTTTTTCCCCTCCAAATTTTTTAACACCTAATCGTTTTGAATTTGAATCACGACCATTTTTTGTACTACCTGCACCTTTTTTATGTGCCATATATAATTTCCTTAATTAATATTTATCTCTTCAATAAGAACTCGAGTTAACTCTTGACGATGGCCTTTTTTTTTACGGGTTTTTTTCTTAGGACGCATTTTATAAACAATTGTTTTACGACTGCGGAAATGCTCTAAAATTTTTCCTTTGACTTTTACACTGTCTAAATAAGGTTGCCCTATTAAGATTTCTCCTTCATTATTCACTAATAAAACTCTATTTAATGTAATTTCTTTTCCTAGTTCAGTTGGAATACGATTTAAATCATAATATTTTCCTGTTTCAATCCAAAATTGTCTTCCACTAATTTCTACAATTGCATATTTCATAATTTAAAAGAATCTATCTTTTTATCAAAAATAATTCTACAAAATAAATTTTAGTTAAGTCAACATAAATTATAATAGGATAAACTTATAGATTTTTAAGGAACCATAATTCATTATAAAATAAATCAAATGCTTTTGACCTGTGTAAATCAGGGTTTGTAATAATTGCTAATGTTCTAGTTATTTTAATATTTTCAATTGTTAAAATTTCAACTGTTTTTAATTCCATTTCTTTTTCTATAGCTGATGACGATATAAAAGCAGCTCCTAATCCTAAACTTACTGCTGTTTTTATTGCTTCAATTGAATTTAATTCCATAATAATATTAAATTGTTTAGTTTGTATATTATTTTGAATTAAGGTATGGTCAATAAATTTATAAATTGTAGAATTAGAGTTTAATGTTATAAAATTTAAATGATAAAGATCTTCTTTTCGAATTTTTTTTCTTTCCCTTTTTGCAAATGGGTGTGACTTTGGCAGTATTAATATCAATTCATCTTCAACAAAATCCTCGATCTCGAGGTTTTTTTTTAAACTCCTCGGAATATCACCTCCGACAACACCAATATCAATAATTCGGTCAACAACTTTTTTTGCAACAATTCTAGTTGAATTAATTTCCATTGTTAAATTAATTTGAGGGTAATTTTGAACAAATAAAGTTAATATCCGTGGCATTAAATATGCCCCAATAGTCTGACTAGTACCAACTTTTAAATTTCCTCGTTCACCATCTTTTAAATCATTCAAAGCTCGACAACTTTCTTCGCACAAAGCGAGTATTCGTTCAGCGTACTGAAGAAAAATAGTACCGGCTTCAGTCAAAGATATTTTATTATTATCTCTATTTAATAATATAATCCCTAAACGGTTTTCTAAAGTTTTAATTTGTTTACTTAATGACGGTTGTGAAACAAATAAGATTTCAGCAGCTTGAGTAAAACTTTTCTCTGAAGCAATAGCTTTAAAAATACGTAATTGTTGTAAAGTAAATGGAAGGGCCATATAATAAATATTCAGGAAATTGATTAAAAGGTTTTTAAATGCGGATGGAGAGACTCGAACTCTCAAAACAAAAGTTACTAGGACCTAAATCTAGCGCGTCTACCAATTTCGCCACATCCGCTAATATTCTATTGTATTAGGATATTTTTATTAATTTTTTAAATTAAAATTTGTCTTTGAAAATTAGTAAGTAAATTTGAAATTTTCTTAATATATATTTAAATTTATACTAAGAAAATCTCAAGTCTATTCATCTACATAAAGACGGTATACAAAACTTGTAGTTTTACCTCGTAAAATTGATTTTGCTAATGATAATGATTTTGCTGCAGATTTTGCTGCTTTTCTTTTCCAATTAGCTTTACGACTATTTTTTTTTGATTTTGATGTTCGCTTTTTAGGTACAGCCATAAATTTTAAATTTCTAAGTTAAGTTTATTGTACAAAATAGAATTTAATTTGTCCAGATTTGTTCTTTTTAAGTTTAAAAAGTTTTCTTTATATATCTTAGTACTTAAACTAAAAAAATTTAAATAAATTAAAAACTAATTACAAGACTAAAGCTAGTCTTGTAATTAGTTTTTTAACGTGATAAGCGTTGGATTTGTTGAATTGCTAAACGACCAATATTATATAAAGCCCATGATGCTGCTACTAATACAGGCGCAGCAATTACTAATAAACGAGTATCCATAATTGATAGTCCTCTAGAAATGTTAAAAATTTAAATACAGAAAATAATATTAATAACTAGTATTATATTTAATATTATATATAAAACTAAAAATATTTTTTAAGAATAATTTTTTTAGTTTTATATATAATAAGGTAGCTGAAATAAAACTTTGGCATTGAACTATCTTCCCAGAAGGTCCCCCTCCAAGTATTGTCGTCGATTTATAACGTTTCACAACTGAGTTCGGTATGGATCAGTGTGGTTCCGTTTAGTACACTAAAAACACCAAAGCAAAAAATCTTTAAGGGATTTACTATACCTTAAAGATTTTTAAAATTCAAGTCCTCGGTCTATTAGGACATCTTAGCACATACATTACTGTACTTACACTTAATGCCTATCAAACGGTTAGTCTTACCGTGACCTTACTCACTTACGTGATGAGAATACTTATCTTGAGGTGGGCTTCCCACTTAGATGCTTTCAGCGGTTATCCACTCCATACATAGCTACCCAGCGTTTACCGTTGGCACGATAACTGGTACACCATAGGTATGTCCTTCTCGGTCCTCTCGTACTAAAGAAGGCTCCTCTCAATATTCTAACGCCTACACCGGATATGGACCGAACTGTCTCACGACGTTCTGAACCCAGCTCGCGTACCGCTTTCATGGGCGAACAGCCCAACCCTTGGGACGTACTACCGCCCCAGGATGCGATGAGCCGACATCGAGGTGCCAAACCTCCCCGTCGATGTGAACTCTTGGGGGAGATCAGCCTGTTATCCCTAGAGTAACTTTTATCCGTTGAGTGACGGCCTTTCCACTCAGTACCGTCAGATCACTAAGACCGACTTTCGTCCCTGCTCGACTTGTAGGTCTCACAGTCAAGCTTCCTTATGCCTTTACACTCTAGATACGATTTCTACCCGTTCAGAGGAAACCTTTGTACGCCTCCGTTACCGTTTGGGAGGCGACCGCCCCAGTCAAACTGCCCGCCTGAAACTGTTCTTTG